GTTACATGAATCAAATGTTTCATTTCATCCGGGAAAAGCCATTTCTTTCTCAACAATGTCTTTGTCATTTGATCCAATAGCGTTCCGTTAGATAGGAACAGATTTGATAAATACTGATAACTCTCGGATAGAGTATTAGAACGGAAAGACCCATTATATAATGAACTATTGGTTCTAAGCCATCTTTGGCGATGAATCAACAATTCGAAGTGCTTTTCTTGCGTATTCTTGATGAACCAGCGTTTATATATAGATGTGAGAGGATTAGTAATAAGCCCTTTTGACATCTCTTCATCTGCAAAGAATTCTCGACGTGAAAACACAGAGACAAAGGGCTGATCTTTGAATAGGAAAAAGAATGGATCCGCAGGGTCCCAAATGAATTGGCTTATTTGAAAAAAGCCTTGTTCTTTGGAAGATCTATCTCGTGTCTGGTACTGCATGGTTCCACTCTGCAAGAACTCCGAATCATTCTCTTGAAGCTCACCCTCTTTATGATAAATGATCCGCTTGCCCCGAAATGACCTGGCTAAATAGGGAAATCCCAATTCATTGGGCCTTTCGATATAATCAAATAGATTGCCACAAGGGCACCATATTCTAGGAGCCCAAACTATGTGATTTAATAAATCCTCCTCTATGTGTTGCAGGTCGACGGCTCCTTCTTCAAACTCTGATTCGTATTTTTCATATCGAAATCTATGATCAACGATAGAACAAGATCCTTTTTGCATCATATCTAACTGATTCCTTGGTTCGGACCGAAGAAGCAATGTCACTTGATTATTATCAAACTGACTGCAATCTTTTTCTGTCCGTGAGAATCCCACCAGAGCACCTTCTACTTCTAATAGGCCATGAACTAGATCAGAATCATTCTCAACGAATCCATAAGAAATGATCCAATTTTTTTCATCGGGTCCGAGTGGAGACCAAAGATTTTGAGCGACCGATCCGGCAGAACAACTCAAAAGATAAAGAAGTATCGTTAATTTCTTCATGCTCGTTCCAAGTTCGAAGTACCATTTGTACAAATAAGAATCCCTTTCCTTACATGATTTCTTCTTCATATAGATAGATATAGGATCTACGCGGCAATTACTTAGAAGTACATTTTGTGCAACAGCCCTTCCTATCTGATAGAAAAGTATCCCATGATCCTGAACCGATCTTACCTGGGATCGCAAATCCCAAGTTTGTCTATGAAGAGCTGATCTAATTGTATTAGTTTCTATAATTGATTTCTTCTGTGTAATACTAATTGATAGGGCCCCATTGATAAGTGCTACAAGATCTCGTGCATTGGAACCCACGGTTATGGACCCGAATTCATTAGTATGGAACATTTTCTTTTCCAAGGGAAATCCCCTAGTATATGAAAGAATGAAAAAGTGCTTTCGTTGTTGTGGAATAAGAAGCCCTCGTATCTTAATGCATGTATTTAATTTATTCGGAGCTATTAAAGCGGGATCCACTTTTTGGGGAATATGAGTCGAAGCAAGAACAAGAATATTTCTAGTGGAACATCTTTCACAATCCCTGGAGAGATAGTTCACTAATAGACCGAGGGATAAATAATTCGACTCATTCACATACAGATCATGAATGTTTGGAATCCATATTATGCAAGGAGACATTGCTTTTGCTAATTCGAATTGAAGTGTGATATCAAATCGGTCTATTTTCGGCGTCATATACATAGTTAGCAGCTCCGTATCAAGGTCATCATCAATATCGTCGCTATCATCAATATCGTCACTATCATCAATAAAAAAACCTTTAGGCTTGTCATCCAGGAACTTGTTCGGAAATACCGTAATGAAAGGAACATAGGAGTTTGTCGCTAGGTATTTGACCAAATATGATCGTCCAGTTCCTATAGAACCTATCACTAAAATACCCCTAGAAGGGGATAGGGCTAAGCGGAGCGAAAAGGGTTTTCCGTGAGATGGGAAATGAAAACTATTAGCCCCGCACGAGGTTTGTGAATAAGTGATTGTCTGATAATGAGCAAGGAATATCCGTCTTTCTGCTAAACAGGATCTATTGAACTCATAATTCATTAGATACTTTTTATGAATGTCAACTAAGTATCGTAAGTAAATGGATCCTGGTTGTTCAATCATTTGATAACCAGAGTCATTCTTTGATAAACGATCACTATGAGTCAGACTCAATAGAATTTGATCAATTCTTTTTTCTGTCGTTAGGGCGGAGAACTGAACCAAGAATTCTCTTTCTTCATCATCAATCGAATCACCGTTCGCGACCCAGGATTCTATTTTATCATCAATCCAATCACCGTTCACGTTTTTTCTTTTTCTTATCAATGAATAGATCTCTTTACTTGTACGACTTAGATGTCTCGTATTTCTCGAAAAAGTGATTCGATTGAAGGGATTTGGTATGATACTTATGAGATCGACGATATCGATGAGATTGATATTCCAATATTTCTTCTTAGAACTAGAACGTATTGATTTGACCCCATAAGCGGGAC